AAATGATGGAGAGTTGTCCGAAATGGGCACTAAATACTTTTCGAGAGATCTCCTCCAAATCACTGGTATGGCTATCGAAGTCGTGAGCATCAGCATGTAGGTTCCAGATCCAAGTGGTAGTATCAGGTCCCTTAGCTATTGTTCTTGAGAAATGACCCGGTTTGGCCCATTCCTCGAAAGAAGTTTTTATGGGATCTCTATCTACCAAAATTTTTACTTCTGGTTCCGGCGAACGAATAATCATTGAGTCCTCCTCTTTCCGGACAAGACATACAAAGAAACCTGCCAACAGTCATTCAAGTGATTAGTGAACCTATGAGAGATGTTTCTAATTCGTTTCTTTCTCTTCTACTTCTATCTCCCATCTATTTATTTTCTTTAGTTATTCACTAATTTATTTTCTTTAGTTATTCACTAGAGCAATTATGATCTGGAAGTCGATCCAGGGCAAGTGTTCGGATCTATTATGACATATCCATGAGGTGCTCAACGGACCTTTTTGAATCTTTTTTTTTTTTTGAATCTTATCAAACCTTTTCCAGGCTTTAGCTTTCAATTTGTCAAAAACCATTTTTTATGTATAGTGTATTCATACCTCAATTAGAAGTCCCCTAAACGGAGCTACTTTATGTCTTACATACAACATATTACTTTATTCCAATTCCAAATCACGTGAGCTGTGATTACTAAGATAAGAGACATTCCCGTATCTATATCTATATTTGGTCATTCAAGGGTCTCTTTTATTAGTTTGAATAGAATAGGAGAAAAAAATACATTCTCTATTGTATCCGTGTATCGCTTATCCCTACGAAATACCAGACGAAATAGAACGATCTTAGAAAGGATATAATAAAATTCTTTGATTAGTTCTTCTCAGAGAACTGATCCTTTTTATTTAACTGATGGGACCAACAAACAATTAATTATTAATTATAACAAAACAAAATATATATAAATTCTAAAGAAATTAATAAATAGAGAGTTCTTATTCGAAACGCCCCGTGATTTTCAACCAATTCTGCGCTTCAATATAATTACCAGGAGTAAGCGAGATAGCTTGTTTCCAATATTCGGCGGCTTGATTGAACCAAGCCTCCGCAATTTCCGAATCTCCCTGTCGAATGGCCTGTTCTCCCCGGTCGGAATAGGCGAGTCAATTCCTTTCCTTAGAACCGTACTTGAGAGTTTCCCGTCTCATACGGCTCGACAATTAATTCTTTTGGTGTGCCAGTTTTTTTTTTAATCTACTATATCCAATGGAATGAGATTTTTATCTATCTTTATCCTTTTTTCTCGGGTTAACCAAAAGAAGTAAATTCCATGAGCATAAGTTTCAAACTTTACTTTTGATTAAATTAATAATCAGTTTTCATTTTATCTTTTTTCCCACCGCCAGAAGAATAACATAGAAGCATTTCCGTTATTGTTAGAATTCTCTGAAAGGTACCTATCTCGGTTTCATATAAAAATTTATATAGAATCTTTGAAAAAGACTTTTCTTCCGAAGAAAGAAAAGACTTACTGTCTTTGGGATCTGATGCTACACCGCTGCTCAATACCTTAGGGGATCGACTTTATTACATAAGTGGATTCCTACCTTTTATCTTGTATAATGACATAAATAAGCAGTTCTTATTGAATCGGCATCGGCCCGAAACCTCGCGAATTGGTCTTTACGGTGCTTCCTCTATCAATTAGATCCTTTATCCATAGAATAAAGTATCTAGGCATATCTATTTCTTCATATTTCGACTTCTATGAAGTTTCTTTCTTTGCTACAGCTGATAAAAATCGTTTTTTTTTTTTTTTTTCACGATGGATATGTAGAAAGCCTATTTTTTTCTAGTATTTATTAGTGTATTTACTCTTTCTTCCCCTTTTTCTTTCTATAGTAGAGATAGTCGCACGTAATGACAGATCACAGCCATATTATTAAAAGCTTGTGGTAAGAATGGGTTTCGTTCTAGTGCCCGAAAATAATATTCTAAAGCTTTTGTATGTTCTCCGTTACTTGTGTGTATAAGGCCTATGTTATAGAGTATATAGCTTCGATCATAGGGATCAATTTCTAGTCGCATAGCTTCATAATAATTCTGTAAAGCTTCCGCATAATTTCCTTCAGATTGAGCTGACATCCGTTACGGTCGTCATTCGATTCAAAGAATTCTCCGTTCCAGAAACGTACATGAGATTTTCATCTCATACGGCTCCTCCCTTATGTGCATAATGAAAATAATACATGGAATCAAAAAAGATTGAAATATTCTCATTATGAACTGAATGGGGCTAATGTTTTTCCAAGAAATCTCTAGCCAACCTTCCTGCAAAAGATCTTTTTTTAACATCACGCGTGTTGGTACTAGATCAAAATGTAAACTCCAACAATTTCTTTGTTCTCAACGCCCCTTAATTTCCAGGAATTAATCACTTCAACAGTCTTTGATGGTTATAAGGGTATCCAAAGTACGAACGAGATGGATGTTTGTTATCCCAACCA